AATACGCCCATAGTGACTAGGATGGATATCTCGTATCCGAAAATTAGCAGTTCGCCCTGTTAATCCGCCAGGGCCCAAATAACTCAACTTTCTCCCATGAACGATTTGTGTCAATGGATTAGTTCGATCCAAAACTTGAGATAATGGGTGTAATCCAAAAAAGGATTCATAAGTAGTTGTTAACGGAGTTGAAGTTACCAAATTCTGAGGAGTAGGTATCAATTTATGCCTAATTGCTCCGCCTATAGTTCCCTTAACTACATTTTCTAAACGAGCCAGAGCCAACCCGAGCTGGTCTTGTAAAAGATCCGCTACGGAGCGAATACGTTTATTTTTCAAATGATTCATATCATCAAGTGTACCCATTCCAAATTTCATCCCAATCAAATGATCGGCAGCTGCTAATATATCTCGTGGTAACAAAAATATATTGTTCTGAGGTATATTAAGATTCAGTCTCCAGTTAATATTTCGGCGACCAATCCTTCCCAATTCACACCTTTGGTGAAAGAATTTTTTTTGTAATTCCTTACATAAGGATTCAGAAAATATTGGATCCCCACCTACACAAGAAAATTGTTGATAAAACTCCAAAATAGCATTTTCTTTTGACCCAATTTTTTTTTTCTCCTTATCGGTCAAGAAAGATAAGAAAATTTCAGGGTAGCAAACATTCTCTAGAATTTCTCTTAGATTCGAACCCATAGCTGATGATAGAACTAGAATAGATATTTTCTGTTTCCTACTCACACGAGCCCATATTCTTGCTTTTTTATCAATCTCTAATTCTAGCCTGCCCCCCCAATCTGATATTATGGTGCCGGTATAGACCGAAATCCCGTTATGATCCAATTCTGACTGGTAATAGATACCAGGACTTTGTAATATTTGATTGATCACAACTCTGTATATTCCGTTTACTATAGAAGTTCCAAGGGAATTCATTAAAGGAATGTTTCCAATAAAAATTCTTTGTTCTTGCATATTCCTACTGGTTTTCCAAATTAATCCCGCGGATACATATAATTCAGAAGAATATGTAAGTGATTCATAGACAGCATCTCGTTCTTTTATCGGAGGTTCTACCAATTGATATGTTTCCACAAATAATTGAAATTCAATTTCGTGATCTATATCTTCAATTTTTGGAAATTTAGAAAGTTCTTCTATTAAACCCTGATCAATAAACCGATAAAACCCTTCAAATTGTATCTGATTAAATCCGGGTATTGTAGATGTTCCCTCTTTTCCATCCCCGAGCATCTTTTTTGAATTTCCCATTTATCCGTTTATTGAAAAAATCCCATCCCATCTCTCATTCTTCACCGAATCATATCCATAGAATTCGATCTAGCAATAATGGAATTTCTATTCTGTTTACTGAATCACATGAAATTTTATCCAACTCCAAGATATATGGAATGTATGAAATACGTATGAGCGGAGACTAGATTCAATTGGAATTTTTTTATAAGAAAGAGATCCAAATGTAACAGAATTGAGAAATACCACTGGAACTTATGGAGTTTTGTAAAGACTAGAACAAAAGTAATTTCATTTTCACCTATGATATTACATATTCCAATTCCATTGCATACCATAAAAAACTGTATTCATGATTGGATCTGTTCGAGCAGATAAACATATAATAAATAAATAGAAAACTTTTTTTTTACCACTTTACTTTTTCATGTATTTGTATTTCATTGTTCAAAAAAATATTTGAAAAAAAAAATGTATTTTTACCTATTTTGAATAGAATATTTAGAATATCATTGAATTGAAGTAGGTAAGAAAACGTGTGTTTTTTATTTATTAATTTTGATTATTATTCAAATAAAAAAGAATGCACAGATATATATATATATATATGTCTCTTTTTCTTCTTTTATTGTGGTACAGTTCTATTTGGGACAGCACATGCTGTGCTCTACCAAAAATGCAATTTTCTTTTCAATGTATTGAATGAAAAATTAAAATACAAAAATTTATTGAGAATTACTCCTCAAAAGCATCCCTAGAGAGATAAAATACCCCATTATAGAGCTATAGCTTATAAACAACGTAACGTAGGTTCTGATTCTGGAGTTTACATATACTCATCATTACTGTTATAATTGAAATTGAAGAAGATTTCTTTTTTAATTGAAAAAACTCAATATGGATTAGTTATAAATCTATTTCTAATGATTTTATTATATTATTAGAAATAAAAAAATGTAGATTTGAATTCAAAAAAGGTCATGAATTTAGCGTCAATAGTTAATGGTTCTGATTTGTACTAGATTCTATATTTTGTGACTGAAAATCTATATATTTTTTTTTCAACTCCGAAAAAAAAAGAGAAAATTTGAATCTAGTTTCTATCGTTTTGGCGGCATGGCCGAGTGGTAAGGCGGGGGACTGCAAATCCTTTTTCCCCAGTTCAAATCCGGGTGCCGCCTCAACAACAGACTTGAAATCTCCCGTTAGAAAACTATAACAAACGTAGGAAAAGACTCTTGATACTTTCTTTTCGTGATTCTAAGCCCCTGGCTCTTGAGGTTCTATTCTCTACCCTAAAGTTTTGCCTATCAGATTCGAGGAAAGCTAAAAGAAGTGGAGGGAAATCCATTAGATTGGATAGGCAGAGAGGGAATTAATAGTTTTGCAAAGGGCCTAAGATACTTTGGATACAGACTCATGAAACTCTCGGAATGCTCAGACATTCAATCAATATTAGATTAGATGAAGAATTTCCTTTCGTTTTACTTAAAAAAAAAATCAATAAAAAACAATAAAAGAAAGAAAAAATATTATTCTTTCCACATGTGAGTCAGATTCTCGAAAAGTGTCTGTTTACTTGTGTTTACATCTTGTTAAGTCTACTAGAAATTCTATAATTAAGAATAACTCATTATAAGATAAGTGGATTTTTTGGAGTAGTTCATCAATGGTGACCAAATACCTCTCCCTTTTTTTGACTCTGCACCAGTGATTTCACTATTATTAGTGAACAATAATGGAAAAGTTTCTTCATATTCATAGAAATAGGGGACAGAATTCACATGGATATAGTAAGTCTCGCATGGGCTGGTTTAATGGTAGTTTTTACATTTTCCCTCTCTCTCGTAGTGTGGGGAAGAAGTGGACTCTAGAAGTACTCCTAATTGCGATAATAATCAAACTCTATCAACCTGTATCAATTGTTTTAGTTTTCTAAACCGGCCGGCAATTTTTTTAAGATTTTTTTTTAGAAATTGGATTTATGTTTTGTTTTATTGACTCATTTTTTATTTTTATATCAGGGTTTACACCATTAACCATTCATGCAAATGAAATTGAGAAAGTATGTACATACATTTCATATTTGATTTCATTTATATTTATAAAGAAAAAGCGAGATATGGGTGGATTCCTTTATATTATATTAAGATATTTCACTTGTATCTTTATACATTACAATAACCATAATGGCTAGTATGGTAGAAAGAGATCTCTTTCTACCATACTAGCGGGCCCCTTAGGATACTACTGAGTCTAATGCATTCCTTTCATTTAAGACGAGAAATTGACATCCTTTTTTTTCATTGAGAGTCAAATTTTATTCAAATTAATTATTTTGACTAACCGTTTTTACGTAAATTATAAGCAAAAAAGCAGTAGGAACGAGAATGAAGAGTGCAGTAGCAATAAATGCAAGAATATTGACTTCCATAATTTAATAGTTTATTATTTATTTTTTTTTTCTTTGGAATATCTCGGGATTTAATCCCATAGAGATGAGAAATCTTTCGCTTGTAAACTCACTCAGATGAATTAGATTTCGATGATATCGAATGAAAGAAATATCATGAATAACAATATCGGAGCTATAAAATCGATTCATCGTCAAGAATTTAATAGTATAACATAGGAAGATCTTTTATCCACACCGAATACATAATGAGATTCCTGATTCAATCAAAAAATATTTATTTATGATTCTTTTTCCCCGCTTTATTTTCTACAACCTAGTACTTTACTTTCCTTGTACAATCATCTGATGAAATCTCATAAAAAACCTTTTATACTTCGATTGTTTACAAAAAGAGGTTCTAAAGAACCTTAAATAAACAATAGAAATCAAATAGAAAAAACAACTACGAAATTTCAATTTGAAATTAACAAAATTTTGTAAGGGTCTATGATCTTTTTTGAAAACAAAGGGAGTGTGATAAAGACGAGTCCCTGTAAAAAAACTAAAATATTCCAAAAAATTAACTATTTAAATTTTCTTACGAGTTTTTCTTCGACATCGACTCGAATCTTTAAAAAGAGCATATTCATTAGGAAAGACTCATTTTATCTTTATTTTTAAAATATCCTCTTTCCTTGGTTGGATTCGAACTTTTTTAACTTCCTTGACTTCATAGAAACAAAAGTATATATAGGTACTCTTGGCAAACGTATTATACGCTATCCTATTTCATTTTCCTACAAGAGTTAATGGGAGATTAAGTGACAAAAAGAAGAAACCCCATACAGTATCTCGTTCTTGAAGTGTTGAATGCTCTCAATAATTATACTAATTTACATATGTCGCTCTACCATCAATGGGTGCTATGGAAATACCCCTTTCTTTTGCTTGATGAAAAAAATAAAAATAAAACAAAAAGATAACCGAAACCATTTTGATCCCCTTGCCCAGAAACAAAAAGGGGAGTTTATGTCTTTTTTTTTTCTTTTTTTTTTTTTGAATCCGCCGGGACTGACGGGGCTCGAACCCGCAGCTTCCGCCTTGACAGGGCGGTGCTCTGACCAATTGAACTACAATCCCATGGAAATCAAGTGGGTAGCTTACATATTCCTTCTTATTATTTCATTTTAAGAATTTCAATTTTAGATTCAAATTAGTGTTTTGTAACAAAGAAATTCACAAGTGATATATTGATATCTATATGGATATAACTTTAGTGATAGTAAGGGAGATTACTGGTAATCCTTGCATTATTATCACATCGATTGATAATCTATTTTTT